AATGATTCATTTATTCAAAATCATTACGTATTTACAAAATACTGTCTCAATTCATTCTATTTCATTAGATCCGGGATGTGATATGGTTCCGAAGGATGACCCGGATCTGGACAGTTCCAATAAGATTTCATTCTTTAACAAAAATCCATTTTTTGATTTCTTTCACCGATTCCATGAACGGAACAGGGGAGGATACGCGTTACACCACGATTTTGAATCAGAAGAGAGATTGCAAGAAATGGCAGATCTATTTACTCTATCAATAACCGAGCCGGATCTGGTGTATCATAAGGGATTTTCTTTTTCTATTGATTCGTACGGATTGGATCAAAAAAAATTCTTGAATGAGGTATTCAACACCGGGGCTGAATCGAAAAAGAAATCTTTATTGGTTCTGTCTCCTGTTCTTTTTCGTTATGAGGAGAATGAATATTTTTTTCGAAGGATCAGACAAAAACGGGTCTGGATCTCCTGCGGGAATGGTTTGGGAGATCTAAAGCAAAAAATGGTGGTATTTGCTAGCAATAACATAATGGAAGCAGTCAATCAATATAGATTGATCCGAAATCTGATTCAAATCCAATATAATAGGTACATAAGAAGTGTATTGAATCGATTCTTTTTAATGAATAGATCCGATCGCAACTTCGAATATGGAATTCAAAGGGATCAAAAAGGAAAGGATACTCTCAGTCATAGAACTCTAATGAAATATATGATCAAACAAGATTATGCATATATATACAAATGGTCCAATGGGAGCAAGAATTGCCAGCAACATTTGGAACATTTCCTTTCTGAGCAGAAAAGCTGTTTTCAAGTGCATTTTCAAGTGCAAAAGAGCCGTTTTCAAGTAATGTTTGATCAATTACGTATTTATACACGTATTCGTATTAATCAATTTTTGATGAATTATTCTGAGGTTTGCAAGAAATTCGAAAAAGATGTGTCTAAGTTGCTTACTTTCTTTTTGCCCAAGTGGTCCAGGTCACTTCGTTTCTTTTTCCTTTTCCCCCACCCCCAGTCACTTCGTTTTTTGGGCAAGTCACTTCGTTTTTTGGCCAAGTTGCTTTTCTTTTTGTCTAATTCACTTTCTTTTCCTTTTTCCTGTGTAAGTTTTGGGAATACCCCCATTCATAGGTCCGAAATCAACATCTATGAATTGAAAGGTCCGAATGATAAACTCTGCAATCAGTTGTTAGAATCGATAGGTTTTCAAATTGTTCATTTGAAAAAATTGAACCCCTTCTTACTGGCTGATGATGGTACTTCGAAATTCTTGATCAATGGAGGAACAATATCACCATTTTTGTTCAATAAGATACCAAAGCGGATGATTGACTCATTCCATACTAGAACTAATCGCAGGAAATCCTTTGATAACAAAGATTCCTATTTCTCAATGATATTCTACGATCAAGACAATTGGCTGAATCCCGGGAAACCATTTCACAGAAGTTCATTGATATCCTCTTTTTATAAAGCAAATCGACTTCGATTCTTGAATAATCCGCATCACTTCTGCTTCTATTGTAAGAAAAGATTCCCTTTTTCTGTGGAAAAGGCTCGTAATAATAATTCATATTTTCTATATGGGCAATTTCTCAATATCTTGTTCCTTCGCAAGAAAAGATTTTCTTTGTGCGTTGGTAAAAAAAAACATGTTTTTGGGGGGAGAACTACTATTTCACCAATCGAGTCACAAGTATCTAACATATTCATACCTAACGATTTTCCACAAAGTGGTGACGAAAGGTATAACTTGGACAAATCTTTTCATTTTCTAAGTCGACCCGATCCATTCGTTCGTAGAGCTATTTATTCGATCGTAGACACTTCTGGAAACCCTCTAACAGAGGGACAAATTGTCAATTTTGAAAGAACTTATTGTCAACCTCTTTCAGATATGAATCTATCTGATTCAGAAGGAAAGAACCTTCATGAGTGTCCCAATTTCAATTCAAATATAGGTTTGATTCACATTCCATGTTCTGAGAAAGATTTCCCATCCGAAAAAAGGAAAAAACAGAGTCTTTGTCTAAAGAAATGCGTTGGGGTTCAGAAAGGGCGGATGTATACAACCTTTCAACGAGATAGTGCTTTTTCAATTCTCTCAAAAAAATGGAATCTATTCCAAACATATATGCCAAGCTTCTTTACTTCGACAGGGTACAAATATCTAAATTCGATATTTTTAGATACTTTTTCAGACCTATTGTCAATACTAAGTAGCAGTGTATCCATTTTTCATGATATTATGGGTATATCGTGGCGAATTCTTCAGACAAAATTGTGGAAGATGCAATTTTTTCTCAGAAGTGAGATCTCGAGTAAATGGTTACATAATCTTCTGTCCAAAGAAATGATTCATCGAAATAAAAAGAATAAGTCGTCGTTGATATCGACACATCTGAGATCGCCAAATGTTTGGGAATTCCTCTATTCAATCCTTTTCCTTGTTCTTGTTGCTGGATATCTCGTTCTTATACATCTTTTCTTT